AAAACCCTTGTTCTTTGGAAGCTCTATCTCGTGTCTGGTACTGCATGGTTCCACTCTGCAAGAACTCCAAATCATTCTCTGGAAGCTCATCCTCTTCTTCATAAATGATCCGCTTGCCCCGAAATTTGGCCCCCTCATAGTGAAATCCCAATGAATTGGGTTCGATACAATCTAATAGAAAGCCCCCAGGGTGCCATATTCTAGGAGCCCAAAAAATTTGATTGCATGAATCCTCCTCTATTATCTGTTGTGGGTCGAGGGCTCCTTCCCCTTCTTCAAACTCCGATTCGTATTTTTCATAGAGAAATCTCTGATCAACGATAGAACAAGATCCATTTTGCATATCGAAGAGGTTCCTCAGTTCGGGCCGAAGCAATGTCACTCCTCGATCATTATCAAACGGACTGTAATCTTTTTCTGTCCGTGAGGATCCCGTCAGAGCGCCTTCTATTTCTAATAATAGGCCATGAACTAGATCAGAATCATTCTCAACGAGTCCATAAGAAGTGATCCCATTTATTTCATCGGGTCCGGGTAGAGACCAAAGATCTTGAGCGACCCATCCGGCAGAACAACTCAAAAGATAAAGAAGTATCGTAAATTTCTTCATGCTCGTTCCAAGTTCGAAGTAAAATTTGTACAAATAAGAACCCCCTTCGTTACATGATTCCTTCATATACATATAGATAGAAGATATTTGAATAGGGCAATGACTTAGAAGTACATTTTGTGCAACAGCCCTTCCTATCTGATAGAAAAGGATTCCATGATCCTGAACCGATCTGACCTGGGATCGCAAATACCAAGTTTGTCTATGAAGAGCGGATCTCATTGTATTACAGTCTATAATTGATTTATTCTGTGTAATACGAATCGATAGGGCCTCATTGGTAAGTGCTACAAGATCTAGTGCATTGGAACCCATGGTGATGGACCCAAATCCATTTGTATGGAACATTTGATTTTCAAAGTAAAACCCCCTAGTATATGTTAGAGTGAAAAAGTGCTTTCGTTGTTGTGGAATAAGAAGCCTTCGTATCTTAATGAATGTATTTAAATGATTCGGAGCTATTAGAGCGGGATCCACTTTTTGGGGTTTATGAGTCGAAGCAATAACGACATTTTTTCTAGTAAAACTTCTTTCAAAATCCCTGGAGAGAAAGTTCACTAATAGACCGAGGGATAAGGAATTCGACTCATTCACATCCAGATCATGAATGTTTGGAATCCATATTATGCAAGGAGACATTGCTTTTGCTAATTCGAATTGAAGGGTGATATAAAATCGGTCTATTTCCGGCATCATATCCATAGTTAGCGCATTCATCATAGTAAGCAGATCCAGCTCCGTCTCAAGATCCATATCGTCATCACTCTCCATATCGTCATCACTCTCCATATCGTCATCACTCTCATCCATAAGAAAACCATTTTTTTTATCCAGGAACTTGTTCAGAAATACCGTAATAAAAGGAACATAGGAGTTTGTAGCTAGGTATTTGACCCAATAGGATCGTCCAGTTCCTATAGAACCTATCACTAATATACCCCTAGAGGGGGATGATAGGGCTGCTAAGCGGAGCGAAAAGGGTTTTCCATGAGATGGGAAATGAAAACGATTAGCCCCACATGAGGTTTTTTGTGAATAAGTGATTGTCTGATAATGAGCAAGGAATATCCGTCTTTCTGCTAAACAGGATGTATGAAACTCATAATTCATGAGATACTTATTATGAATGTCAACTAAGTATCGTAAATAAATTGCTCCTGGTTGTTCAATGATTTGATAACCAGAGTCATTCTTTGATAAATGATCACGATGAGTCAGACTCCATAGAATTTGATCAATCCTTTTTTCTATCGTTAAGGTGGAGAATTGAACCAATAATTCTCTTTCTTCATCATCCATCGAATCACTGTTCGCGAGCCAGGATTCTATTTTATCATCCATCCAATCACCGTTCAAGTTTTTTTTTCTTATCAATGAATAGAGATCTTTACTTGTATGACTTAGATCTCTCGTATTTCTCGAAAAAGTGATTCGATGGATGGGATTTGGTATGATGATACTTATGATGAGATCGATGATATTGATGAGATGGATATTCCAATCTTTCTTAGAGCGTTTGACCCCATAAGTGGGACCACCCAAAAACATGTTGCCGACAGAAGAACCCCGTATTCTTTCTTTTAAAGAATCTCCTAATTTTTCCAGAACAACTAGAACGATTTTTTTGAACCTGAAAGAATTCAGTTCAGATGTAGGATACCTATCCAGAAGTTTTTGCAACTCCATCATCAATGATGGAATCATCAAAGATTTGACCTTTTCGAACTCTGTCTGTAACTCAGAGGATCGGGAAACAAAGAGAAGATGTGTACGAACGAGATAGCCAGCAACAAAAAGAAGGATAAGGATGGAATAGAGGAACTCCCGAACATTTGGCGATCTCAGATGTGTCGATATCGATGACTCATTCTTTCGATGAATCATTTCTTCGGACAGAAGATTATGTAAACACTGACTCGAAATCTCACTTATCAGATTCCGTTGTGGAAGACACAATTTTTTCTGAAGAATCATTCGCCATGATATATCTGATCCATGAATCATATCATGAAAAATGGATACAAATTGTTGACTGCTACTTCGTATCGGCAATAGGTCTGAAAAAGGATCTAAAAATATCAAATACAGATATTTATACCCTGTCGAAGTAAGGAACCATGGCATATATGTTTGGAATAGATTCCATTTTGAGAGAGTTGAAAAAGCACTTTCCCGTGGAAAGGTTCTATCCTTCTGCCCTTTCTCAACGCATTGATTTAAACAAAGACTCTGTTTTTTCCTCTTTTCGGATGGTACATCTTTCTCAGAACGTTGACTGGGAATCAAACTCATGTTTGAATTGAAATGGAGATACGGATGCAAGTGAATCCCTTCTGAATAATCATCAGATAGATTCATATCTGAAAGAGGTTGACAAGAAGTGCTTTCAAAATGGACGACTCTTGGTCCATCTTTTAGAGGTGTTCCAGAAATGTCTGCAATCGAGTCAATAGCTCTACGAGCGAATGGATCGGTACGAGGAAAATGGAAAGATTTGTACAATCTATTCGTTTCGTCACCACTTTTTGGAAAATCGTTAGGTATGAATATGTATGATACCTGTGACTCGATTGGTGAAATAGTCTCTCTCTCCAAAAAAGCATGTTTTTTACCGACGCACAAAGAAAATGTTTGATTGTGAATGAACAGGATATAGAGGAATTGTCCATACGTCAAATCATCATTATTGATACGGGCCCTTCTTTCCACATAAAAAGGGAATCTTTTCTTACAACAATAGAAGCAGAAGTTATGTTGATTCATCAAGAATCGGATTCGATTTGCTTTATAAAAAGAAGATATCAATGAACTTCTATGAAATGGTTTCGCGGGATTCAGCCAATTGTCTTGATCGTGGTATATCATTGAGAAGAAATAGGAATCCGTGTTTTCAAAGGATTGACTGCGATTCTTTCGAGTATGGAATAATGATGAGTCAATCATCAACTTTGGTATCTTATTGAACAAAAAAGGTGATCTTCTTCCTCCATGGATCAATAATTTAGATTTTTGGGAAGTATCATGATCATCCATGAAGGGTTTCAATTGTTTCAAATGAACGATTTGAAGACCTATTGATTCTAACAACGGATTGCAGAGTTCATTCGGACCTTTTTCATAGATGTGGATCTCGGACCTATGAATGGGGATATTCCCAAAACTCACAAAGAAAAAAGGAAGTGAGTTAGACAAGAGAATCCACTTGGACAAAAGAAGTGACTTGGACAAATCTTTTTTGTCGATAACCCCACCACCATCCATTGAATATCGTATACGTAAGCGATCGAACACTACTATCCAACGGCTCTTCTGCTCGGAAACGAAATGTTCCTGGAATTGATTGCTGGACCATTTGTATCTATATGCATTAGGATCCCGATTCATGGATCTCTCGATTCGATAAATAAAAAAAATAGGATCGAACCATTTCTTTTGACTCTTTTTCAAATTCGATAAATGTTGGTTGATCGTATATTTCATTATAGATCTATGATTCAGAGTCTCATTTCCTATTGGATCCCTTTGAATTCCATATTCAAAGTAGCGATCGGATATTAAAAAGAATCGATTCCATAAATTTATTATGTACCCTTCGGTGCTATTATAGATTTGAATCATCAGATTTCGGATCAAGATATATGGATTGACTATCTCCATTATGTTGTTGCTAGCAAATACCACTCTTTTTGGTTTTGGATCTTCCAAATTCCCGATGGAGATCCTTACCCATTTTTTTCTGATCCTTCGATCAAAAGATTCATTCTCTTCATAAAAAAGAATAGGAAGTATCACCCATAAAGATTTATTTTTTGATTCATCCCTGTAGAATACCTCATTCAAGAATTTTTGATCCAATCCGTAGGAATCAATCGAAAAGGCAAATCCCTTATGATACACTAGATCCGGCTCGGTTATTGATAGAGTGAATAGATCTGCCATTTGAAATATCTCTTCTGATTCAAAATCATGGCGGTACGTGTATCCCCCCCTTTTCCGGTCATGAAATAGATGAAATAAATCCAAAAATGGATTGTTGTTCAAGAATGAAATCTGATCACTTTCCATATCCGGTTCATCCTTCGGAACCATATCACATCCCGGATCTGATGAAATAGGATGCATTGAGACGGTATTTTGGTTATACGTAATGATCTTGATACTCATTTCTTTCTTTTCCGATCGCCTGGAAGGGAGAAAAGAAACATCTTGTTGTTTCTTCAACAATTCTCTAGTGGACCTCTCAGTAGGATTCGAACCCAGATGAAGTTCTGACCATCTGTCAGAGAAAAAAGAACGAATGGATCTTGTAGGATTCCCAATACATTCTTCAATTTCTTCCGGAAGCAGATGAAAATTCATCTGCTGCTTCTCACGTTCCGTGGTGAATAGC